CTAAACAGGAACAAGAGGGATCCACCGAAGAAGACCCTTCCCTTTGTTCGGAAGAAAAGGAGGATCCGGACAAAATAGATGAAACGGAAGAGATCCGAGTGAATGGAAAGGAAAAAACAAAGGATGAATTCCACTTTCACTTTAAAGAGACATGCTATAAAGATAGCCCAGTTCACGAAGATTCTTATCTTGATACCTATCAAGGTAATTGGGAATTGGGAAGACTTAAAGAAGAGAAAAATACTTTTTTCTGGTTTATTTTATTATAAATAAAAAAATAAATAAAAATATTGATACATAAGATAAATACAAGAATAGATAAGACGAGATTCGCCCACCTCCCATATATTTAATCCCTTCCCCTATAAAAAAACTTGCAACACCAACACCATTTGTAATTCCATCAATTATACGTCTATCAAAAAACTGAGTTAGTTTGGTTAATCCTCTTATCCCCACGGTAAAAACTCTAGTATAAAAAATATCTATGTAACCACGATTATATGACCAATTGTATATCACATTTTTTATTCGGTCCACAAGAATTCTTTTAGGACCCCCTTTTAAAAATGAATTGATTAAATCCAAATTCTGGAAAAATGAATAAGCGGATCCATATAAAATATATGCTATGAATAGTCCGAAAATTGCTATACTTACCGAAAAAATTGCATTTGTAAAAAATTCATTCAAATTTACAGAATAATTAGAACTTGAATGTAAAAGATTTGTTGATGGGGTTAACCACTTCGATAATATATCAAAATCTATTACTCCTTGATCAAAAGAAATTCCTATTGATCCAACCAACAAAGTAAATAGTACTAATACAAGAAGAGGAAATAGCATAGTATTGTCCGATTCGTGAGGATACATGGAAGTGTATTTATTTCCAAAGTAAGTACTAAAGTATCGTATCCTATTTCTTACATTATTATCAATTTTTGATCTTTCTTTTGCAAAAAAAGAAACCTTTTTATTCATTGTTGATAAAAGTAAATTTGGATTGACTCCTCTTGGAATTCCTTTTCCCCATAGAGATATGGAATAGAAGGAACCATTTTTTGTGCTACTGTAATTTTGAAAATGAACGCGGAAATACCCATCAAAGGTAAGTAAATATACCCGAAACATATAAAATGCGGTTAATCCTGCTGTGAAATAAGCTATTACTGCGAAAATTGGTGAATACAACCAACTATCATTAAGAATGTCATCTTTGGACCAAAAACAAGCAAGAGGTGGAATACCACAAAGAGAAAGTGTACCCAATAAAAAAGTAGTTCTTGTAATTGGAACATATCTTGTTAAACCACCCATAAGAACCATATTCTGACTTTTATCTGGTGAATATCCAACAATAGGTTCCATTGAATGAATAATAGATCCGGATCCCAAAAACAATAAAGCTTTTGAATAGGCATGAGTGATCAAATGGAATAAAGCAGCTCGATAAGAACCTATACCTAGAGCTAACATAATATAACCCAATTGAGACATTGTGGAATAGGCTAAGCTTTTTTTAATGTCTCTTTGAGCAAGGGCCAAAGTAGCCCCTAATAATAGTGTTATTACACCTATTAAAGAAATGAAATTCATTATATAAGGTATGACTATGAAAAGAGGAAGAAGCCGAGCTACAAGAAAAATTCCTGCTGCTACCATAGTAGCAGCGTGTATAAGAGCCGAAATAGGAGTGGGTCCTTCCATAGCATCAGGTAACCATACGTGAAGGGGGAATTGTGCGGATTTAGCAACTGCACCGACGAATAATAAAGAAGCACACAAGGTAGCAAATAAAGAATTGACCCCATTATTTTGGATTAAGTTATTAGTTATTTCGAGCAAATACCGAAATTCTAAACTACCTGTTATCCAATAAAAACCTAAGATTCCTAACAATAAACCAAAATCCCCTACACGATTAGTTACAAAAGCTTTTTGACAAGCACTTGCTGCAATTGGTCGTGTGAACCAAAACCCTATTAATAAATAAGAACACATTCCCACAAGTTCCCAAAAAATATAAATTTGTATCAAATTTGAACTAGTAACTAATCCCAGCATAGAAGTATTAAAAAAACTCATATAAGCAAAAAATCTCAAATATCCTTGATCGTGATACATATACTTGTCACTATAAATAAGAACCATGATTCCAACAGTAGTAATTAGTATTGACATAATAGAAGTAAGTGGATCGATCAAGTATCCAAACTCTAAGGAAAAATCATTATTGATGGTCCAAGACCATAGATATTGATAGATAAAACTTCCATTTATTTGTTGAATAGACAGATTGGCTGAAAACACCATAGCTATACTTAAGAGTAAAACACTAGGAAAAGCCCACATGCGACGAATATTTTTTGTTGCTGTCGGAATAAGTAGAAGTCCAAATCCTATTGACATAGTAACTGGAAGTGGAAGAAAAGGTATTATCCACGCATATTGATATGTATGTTCCATAAGAAAAGAAACTCTTTTTTCTTATAATTACAAATTGTTCTCGATTCACCAATTCTTATCTTTTTTATCCTTTTAGAAAGGAACAATAATAAAAGAAAAAAAAAAGATATGAAAAAAAGTCAAATATTGAGATTCTTAATTATTCTGATTTTTTTTTGTGATTAATAAACATATTTATTATACTATAATAGTATAATAAATATATTATATAGTATACTATATATAGTAAGGAAAAAGAGTTAGACCAAAAAAAGAGTACTTTTTTTATTCAAATATGGATCATAGTATCTATATTCGAATTAAAAAAAATACCTAGGTATTCTAGTTCATTTTGGGAAGGGAGTAATTACCTAACTTGTTGTGTAACTGATTGATTGGATTGAAACCCAATAAAAAAAACTTATGTTTATCAGAAATCTTATGATACTCCTTACTTTGAATTATGGACATAGCACTCTGGACTTAATCAATTTTTATTTTCCCTTATTTTCTTCCATTTTTTTCCCTCATGTCATTTATATATGTGATGTGTGATGTGCGCGCATACGTATATGTGATATATATATATCACATATACATGTATATATAAATATATTTGTATTATATATATTTGTATGTTTATTATATATTTATATGTTAAAGTAAAAAAACAATGTATATTAAAAAGAGTATATTAAAAAAATTATCCACATACACGAAATAAGTATAGATAATAACTAAAAAGAACGATCTATTTTGAAGAATACATGTCTTTCACATACAACGATAAAAGGAGGAACCCCCCTTTTTGA